GAAAGAGATCCAAATGGAACAGAATTGAGAAATACCACTGGAACTTATGGAGTTTTGTAAAGACTAGAAAAAAGTAATTTCATTTTCACCTATGATATTACATATTCCAATTCGATTGCATACCATAAAAAAAATGTATCCACGATTGGATCTGTTCGAGCAGATAAACATATAATAAATAGAAAATTTTTTTTTTAACCACTTTACTTTTCCATGTATTTGTATTTCATTGTTCAAAAAAATATTTGCAAAAAAGAGATTTATTTTTACCTATTTTGAATAGATATCGTTAGAATATCATTGAATTTAAGTAGGTAAGAAAACTTGTGTTTTTTTATTTATTAATTTTTTTTATTATTAAAAAAAAAGAATGCACAGATATTTATGTCTATTTTTCTTCTTTTATTGTGGTACAGTTCTATTTGGGACAGCACATGCTGTGCTCTATCAAAAATGAAATTTTCTCTTCAATGTATTCAATCAAAAATTGAAATATAAAAATTTAGTGAGAATTACTCCTCAAAAGCATCCCTAGAGAGATAAAATATCCCATTATAGAGCTATAGCTCTATAACACAACGTAACGTATGTTCTGATTCTGGGGTTTACATATACTCATCATTACTGTTATAATGGAAACTGAAGAAGATTTCTTTTGAATTGAAAAAAATCAATATAGATTAGTTATAAATCCATTTCTAATGATTTTCTTAATATTATTAGAAAGAAAAAAATGTAGATTTTAATTTGAATTAAAAAATGGTCATGAATTTACAGTCAATAGTTAATGGTTCTGGTTTGTACTGGATTCTATATTTTGTGACTCAAAATCTATATATATATTTTTTTCAGAGTTGAAAAAAAAAAAGAGAAAATTGGAATCTAGTTTCTATCGTTTTGGCGGCATGGCCGAGTGGTAAGGCGGGGGACTGCAAATCCTTTTTCCCCAGTTCAAATCCGGGTGCCGCCTCAACAACAGACCCTATTATAACAAACGTAGGAAAAGACTCTTGATACTTTCGTTTCGTGGTTATAAGCCCCGGGCTCTCGAGGTTCTATTCTCTAACCTAACGTTTTGCCTATCAGATTCAAGGAAAACTTAAAGTAGTGGAGGGAAATCCGTAAATCTTGACTTTCCACTACTAATTTAGTTCCACTTAACTGAGTCTTCCATTAGATTGGATAGGAATTAAATTTTTTTTTTGGAAAGGACCTAAGATACTTTGGATACAGACTCATGAAAGTCTCGTAATGCTCAGACATTCAATCAATATGAAATTAGATGAAGAATTGCCTTTCATTTTACTTCCAAAAATAAAAAACGATAAAAGAAAGAAAAAGTCTTATTCTTTCTACATGTGAGTGAGATTCCTTAGATACTTCAAAAAGTGTCCATTTGCTTATGTTTACATCTTGTCGATTCTACTAGAAATTCTATAATTAAGAATAACTCATTATAAGATAAGCGGATTTTTTGGAGTAGTTCATCAATGGTGACCAAATACCTCTCCCTTTTTTTGACTCTGCACCAGTGATTTCACTATTATTAGTGAACAATAATGGAATAGTTTCTTCATATTCATAGAAATAGGGGACAGAATTCACATGGATATAGTAAGTCTCGCGTGGGCTGCTTTAATGGTAGTTTTTACATTTTCCCTCTCTCTCGTAGTGTGGGGAAGAAGTGGACTCTAGAAGTACTCCTAATTGCGTTAATAATAAAACTCTACCAACCTGTATCAATTGTTTTAGTTTTCTAGACCGTTCGGCAATTTTTGTAAGATTTTTTTTTAGAAATTGGATTTATGTTTTGTTTTATTGACTCATTTTCTATTTTTATATCAGGGTTTACGCGGTTAACCATTCATGGGGTAACCCCCTTTATAAATCTGAAGAAGTTTTCATCGAATGGGGATTATCTGTATTAAATGGATCAAATAAACAAATGAAATTGAGAAAGTATGTACATACATTTAATATTCTATTTAATTTATATTGACGTTTATAAAGAAAAAGAGAGATATAGGTGGATTCCTTTATATTAAGATATTTCACTTGTATCTTTATACATTACAATAACCATAATGGCTAGTATGGTAGAAAGAGATCTCTTTCTACCATACTAGCGGGCCCCTTAGGATACTACTACTGAGTCTAATGCATTCCTTTCATTTAAGACGAGAAATTGAAATCCTTTTTTTTTCGTTGATAGTAAAATTGTATTCAAATTAATCATTTTGACTAACCGTTTTTACGTAAATTATAAGCAAAAAAGCAGTAGGAACGAGAATGAAGAGTGCAGTAGCAATAAATGCAAGAATATTTACTTCCATAATTTAATCGTTTATTATTTATTTTTTTTCTTTGGAATATCTCGGGATTTAATCCCATAGAGATGAGAACTCTTTCGCTTGTAAACTCACTCAGATGAATTTAGATTTCGATGATATCGAATGAAATAAATATCATGAATAACAATATCGGAGCTATAAAATCGATT